CGACGGATTTTCCTCTTACTATAAATTTCATTGTTGTCGGTATTGACATGTAGAACGGGACTCTCTCTTTATTCTCGTCCGATTAATCAGTTTTTCAAAAGATCTATCAAACTCTGGAATGAATGATTTGATCACTGAATGTTCGATTTTTCCTTCAACTTCGATTGGAATGGATTCACAATAACTCTGAATTTTTTCTTTCATATATATATTCGATAGATTCGGGTCGTGATTAATCGTTTGATATGTTAGTATGTATACGTACGTATTAGATATATAGGGCCGTCCTTTCTGTAATTTCGATAGGGGGATTCCAGCTACCAACACAACGTAGTCAACTCCATTCGTTAGAACAGCTTCCATTGAGTCTCTGCACCTATCCTTTTTTATTCTAGTTTTATAAACTCTTGTTTTCAAAATAAAGATTTGGCTCAGGATTGCCCATTTTTAATTCCAGGGTTTCTCTGAATTTGGAAGTTACCACCTAGTAGGTTTCCATACCAAGGCTCAAGCCAATCAAGTCCGTAGCGTCTACCAATTTCGCCATATCCCCCTTTGATTTGAGACCAAGATCCAGTTGGAATTCCACCCATCTCTTTCATTTATTTTGGAACCGTTGAATTCATTAGATAATGATTCCCATATCGAAAAAGTGTATGCTGCTATTTGATTTTTTTGGCGATCCTCTATCAGTTTATCTCTATTGGATAAAACTTGTTTCAATCAGAAATGATTCTATCATTGATGTATCCGCAATTCAATATGGATAGAAATATCCCACATATATATGTTTCTCCCTCCCTTTCTTTTTTACAGTGCGATTTGGAATACTGGAACGGTCGATATTCATTCTTTTTTTTTTCGTCCTATCTCTTCCTTTTCCGAATGAAACCAGAAAAATGTCTTATTCTAATTTGGATTGTGTATCTTTATCCTTATCTTATCCTTTTCTTAGGACCGATCCGCTCGCTATAATTATTGCTATAACTGCTTTACTTTACTTTAATTTACTTTAATTTAAATTTAAGAAATAAATACTTTTTATATTAAGTTTATATTGGTTATATCTAATATAACTAATGATATAGATATAATGATATAGATATAACTATAGAACTATGAATTATATAGTTCATATTAAATTAATAGCTAATAGCTAAGCTAAGATCCAGCAGTTTCCTGAATTCCTATACACTATTTCTATTTGTTATACTATTTCTATTTCTGTTATGTGAGCCCGCTTAGCTCAGAGGTTAGAGCATCGCATTTGTAATGCGATGGTCATCGGTTCGATTCCGATAGCCGGCTTTTTTTTCTCTATCGATTTTTCCATGATTGATAATCTCTCCTTTTCTCAAAATCAAAATGTTGGATCACCGATCTATTATGTCGTGGTAACTTGTAACTATGAATAAAAAATGGATTGGAGCAATTAGATCTCTACAGAACAAATCATAAAACGGAGCCTCAACTTCCTATATATACATATACAAAAAATCCGGATATTAATAGAATTCATTTCATTCTACTTTGTAATACTTCAGTAAATTTAGCTTTGCTTTGTTTATTCTTTAGTTCAGTCTTAATTTAAGATTTATTCTGTAAAATGAAATTTCAATAAAATAAAAAAAGGAGTCTTTATGTCTCGTTACCGAGGACCTCGTTTCAAAAAAATACGCCGTCTGGGGACTTTACCAGGACTAACTAGTAAAAGACCTAAATCCGTAAGTGATCTTAAAACCCAATTGCGTTCTGGGAAAAGATCGCAATATCGTATTCGTCTAGAAGAAAAACAGAAATTGCGTTTTCATTATGGTCTGACGGAGCGACAATTAGTTAGATATGTACATATCGCTGGAAAAGCCAAAGGTTCAACAGGTCAGGTTTTACTACAACTACTTGAGATGCGTTTGGATAACATCCTTTTTCGATTGGGTATGGCTTCGACCATTCCTGGAGCTAGGCAATTAGTTAACCATAGACATATTTTAGTTAATGGTCGTATAGTGGATATACCAAGTTATCGTTGCAAACCCCGAGATATTATTACTACGAAGGATAAACAAAGATCGAAAGCTCTGATTCAAAATTATATTGCTTCATCCCCCCCCGAGGAATTGCCAAAACATTTGACTATTGACTCATTCCAATATAAAGGATTAGTAAATCAAATAATAGATAGTAAATGGATCGGTTTGAAAATAAATGAGTTGTTAGTCGTAGAATATTATTCCCGCCAGACTTGAACCTAACGAAAATAACAAAGAAAGATTCAGAGAATTTTGCCCTCTTTTCGGCGAAGTAAATAGATCTAAGGGCCTTGATCCGCATTTTTCTCATTCACATATTACAAATAGATCAGCAGTAGGATTTTTTTTCTTTTTTGCTCTTTCTGATATTTGTATTTTACGTACCGCAGTAATGTAATTAGGAATAGAGAATTTCTGGAATAGAGAATTTCTATCAAATAAAAGTCTTATTGCTGGAATAATGGTATCCA